CAACATATATCTATGTCTGCTCACAAAGCGCGAAGAGTAATTGATCAAATTCGTGGGCGTTCCTACGAAGAAACACTTATGATATTAGAACTCATGCCTTATCGAGCATGTTATCCCATTTTCAAATTAGTTTATTCTGCAGCAGCAAATGCTAGTTTCAATATGGGTTCCAATGAAGCAAATTTAGTCATTAGTAAAGCCGAAGTAAATGAAGGTACTATCGTGAAGAGATTAAAACCTCGAGCTCGAGGGCGTAGTTTTGCCATACAAAAACCTACCTGCCATATAACTATTGTAATGAAAGATATATCCTTAGGTGGATATATAGATACCGACTCTATTAAGTGGTCACAAAAACCAAAATGGAAAAAAAAGGATACAACTATGTCGTATTATGATATGTATAGTAATAGTAATGGGGGAACATGGGACAAAAAATAAATCCAATTGGTTTCAGACTTGGTACAACCCAAGGTCATCATTCCCTTTGGTTCGCACAACCAAAAAATTATTCTGAGGGTCTGCAAGAAGATCAAAAAATAAGAAATTATATCAAGAATTATGTACAAAAAAATATGAAAACATCCTCTGGCGTTGAGGGAATTGCGCGTATAGAGATTCAAAAAAGAATCGATCTGATCCAAATCATAATCCATATGGGATTTCCAAAAATATTAATTGAAAGTCGACCCCGAGGAATCGAAGAATTACAGATGAATTTACAAAAAGAATTTAATTCTGTAAATAGAAAACTTAACATTGCTATCACACGAATTGAAAAGCCTTACGGAAACCCTAATATTCTTGCAGAATTTATAGCCGGCCAATTAAAAAATAGAGTTTCTTTTCGCAAAGCAATGAAAAAGGCTATAGAATTAACTGAACAAGCAGATACAAAAGGAATTCAAGTGCAAATTGCAGGACGTATCGACGGAAAAGAAATTGCGCGTGTTGAATGGATCAGAGAGGGTAGGGTTCCACTACAAACCATTCGAGCTAAAATTGATTATTGTTCCTATACAGTTCGAACTATCTATGGGGTATTAGGCATCAAAATTTGGATATTTATAGACGGGGAATAATAAAATAAACCTTTATTTCCCTTTGCATTCTATCCGGCGATGGACCAAAAAGAGAAATTTCTTTCTTATTTTTATTTTCTCTTCAATAAAAAAATGAACAAACAATTATAATTCTATAGGGTTTAATAAAAATTAAATTAATCTTTTTATAAAATTGCTATGCTTAGTGTGTGACTCGTTGGTTTTTTGAGGGTTAGTAACCAGCCCCATAGTATAAACAAATAACTATAGAAGTAATAACCAACTCATCCCTTCGTATTATCTGGATCCAAAGAACCAGTCAAGATATGATATATTGTTCATATTGTTGTAGCAACTGAAATACTTTTTCATTAAAAAATCTGCTTCTAAGTTGTCAATAGAAATAAAAAAGAAAGGGTATGGATAAATGGAAGGATGAAAGAAAGAAAGAAAAAGAATATGGATGATATAAAATTCCAATATGTAAGGTCTATGAGTCATCTCATAAAAAATCTGTGTAATAAAGCATCAATAAGGATTCATCATTAAAAGGATCTGCTCATCGAACAAGAAATAAAGAGCTTCGAGCCAATAAAGACTAAGAATATTGACTCAAGAACTAATAGCTCCATTGTAGAATTCAGACCTAACCATTAAGTAAGAAGGGATGGGAACGATGGAACCTGTGAATTCAAAAGATTCTAGTGAAAATGAATTCGAACGATTCATTGATCGGGATGGCGGAACCGACCAGAAACCAATTAATCTATTCGGAAAAGTTATGAACTAATGATAGAACTGAAATAGAAATTGAAAGAGTAAATATTCGCCCGCGAAAACTTTATTTTCTTGGATTGCTAAATTTAGGGTCAATCCAATACGATAAAGAGTAAAACAAAAGAAAGATTCCTTTTAACATTCTAAATCTAAAATAGATAAATATAAGAAAAAAAGTTATTTAATATATTTAGTTATCTATTATCTATAACTATACAAATAAGATATAAAAATTAATAATAGATTTGATCTAGATTAAATGAAATCCATGAGTCAGCAGATTACTTATGAAATACATGTATATCTTAATTCAAATTATATTATATCTGAATTGAATTCTAAATCCTTAATTGGAATTTATTTTTATTCGCGAGGAGCTGGATGAGAAGAAACTCTCACGTCCAGTTCTGTAGTAGAGATGGAATTCAAAACAAACCATCAACTATAACCCCAAAAGAACCAGATTCCGTAAACAACATAGAGGAAGAATGAAGGGAATATCTTATCGAGGTAATACTATTTGTTTTGGTAAATACGCTCTTCAGGCACTTGAACCCGCTTGGATCACATCTAGGCAAATAGAAGCAGGTCGACGAGCCATGACACGAAATGCACGTCGCGGTGGAAAAATATGGGTTCGTATATTTCCAGATAAACCAGTTACAGTAAGACCCGCAGAAACACGTATGGGTTCAGGTAAAGGCTCTCCCGAATATTGGGTAGCTGTTGTTAAGCCTGGTCGAATTCTTTATGAAATGGGTGGAGTAACAGAAAATATAGCCCGAAGGGCTATTTCAATAGCAGCGTCCAAAATGCCTATACGAGCTCAATTTATAATTTCGGGCTAAAAAAGAAATAGGCCCTAATTAAAAATAGCGGATGCGGGTTTCTTTTTTTGGACAAATAATATTTCTTTTTTTCTTTGACCTTTGTATTGTAAAAACAGATAAAAAAAAAAAAAAAATGATATGATTCAACCTCAGACCCATTTGAATGTAGCAGATAACAGCGGGGCTCGAGAATTGATGTGTATTCGAATCATAGGAGCTAGCAATCGTCGATATGCTCGTATTGGTGACGTTATTGTTGCTGTGATCAAAGACGCAGTTCCAAACATGCCTCTACAAAGATCAGAAGTGGTCAGAGCTGTAATTGTACGTACTTGTAAAGAACTTAAACGTGACAACGGTATGATAATACGATATGATGACAATGCTGCAGTTGTGATTGATCAAGAAGGAAATCCAAAAGGAACTCGAGTTTTTGGTGCGATTGCCCGAGAATTGAGACAGTTCAATTTTACTAAAATAGTTTCATTAGCTCCCGAGGTATTATAAAATGAGACCACGATATGGTTATAGTAGGGTATTTAAAAGAAATAGATTAAGATTCATTTAGTAGATTTTGTCTCACGTATATACCTTTTAAAATTAATATTCATAAACAAATACGTAAAAAAAAAAAAAAAAGAAAAACATGTTGATTATATCCAAATTTGGAGGCACCAATAATTTTAATTAATCATGGGTAGTGATACTATTGCTGACATAATAACCTCTATACGAAATGCCGATATGTATAGAAAAAGCGTGGTTCGAGTAGCATCTACTAATATCAGCGAAAGTATTGTGAAAATACTTTTAAGAGAGGGTTTTATCGAAAACGTGAGAAAACATCGAGAAAACAACAAATATTTTTTGGTTTTAACCCTACGACATAAAAGGAATAGGAAAAGCACTTATAGAAATCTTTTAAATTTAAAACGGATCAGTCGGCCGGGTCTACGAATCTATTCTAACTATCAAAGAATTCCTAGAATTTTAGGTGGGATGGGTGTTGTAATTCTTTCTACATCTCGGGGTATAATGACAGACCGAGAGGCTCGACTAGAAAGAATAGGCGGAGAAATTTTGTGTTATATATGGTAATCTTTCTAATATCCGAATTGAATATGAAACTTCTTATTTGTGAAAAAGAAAAGAGAAGTGCTGGGTTGTCTAATAGGGTTCTTCCTCCACTAGTTAATACTTCAAGGGGGTTTTGCCTGGAATGAAAGAACAAAAATGGATTCATGAAGGTTTAATTACTGAATCGCTTCCCAACGGTATGTTCCGGGTTCGTTTAGATAATGAAGATATGATTCTAGGTCATGTTTCAGGAAAGATCCGACGTAGTTTTATACGGATACTGCCAGGCGATAGAGTCAAAATTGAAGTAAGTCGGTATGATTCAACCAGAGGCCGTATAATTTATCGACTCCGCAACAAAGATTCGAAAGATTAGGTGTTTCCCTATTTATTTCGTAGGAATACCATTAAAAATTGAAAATTTCAAGAAACTTATTTTCTTCCAAGAAGTAGATTCAAAATTAAAGTAAGGAGTGGCAAATATGAAAATAAGAGCTTCCGTTCGTAAAATTTGTGAAAAGTGTCGACTAATACGTCGTAGGGGACGAATTATAGTAATTTGTTCGAACCCAAGACATAAACAAAGACAAGGATAATAAGGCTCATTAAAGACCTGATATACAAATAGGGGATCTGTTTTGACATGAAATGGATATATCCATATATCTCTGACTCAAATTTATGAGATGATAAAATATGGCAAAAGCTATACCGAAAAAGGGTTCACGTGGACGTATTGGTTCACGTAAGAGTACACGTAAAATACCAAAGGGGGTTATTCATATTCAAGCAAGTTTCAATAATACCATTGTGACTGTTACAGATGTACGGGGGCGAGTGGTTTCTTGGTCCTCTGCCGGTACTTGTGGCTTCCGAGGTACAAGAAGAGGGACACCATTTGCTGCTCAAACCGCAGCGGCAAATGCTATTCGTGCAGTAGTAGATCAAGGTATGCAACGAGCAGAAGTCATGATTAAAGGTCCCGGTCTCGGAAGAGACGCAGCATTACGAGCTATTCGCAGAAGTGGTATACTATTAACTTTCGTACGGGATGTAACTCCTATGCCACATAATGGCTGTAGACCCCCGAAAAAAAGACGTGTATAGAAAAAAAATGGAAGATATTTCAATAGCAAGAGAAACAAGAGAAATAAATGATTCAATGATCTGATCAAATAATATTATTATGGTTCGAGAGAAAATAACAGTATCTACTCGGACACTCCAGTGGAAGTGTGTTGAATCAGCAGCAGACAGTAAGCGTCTTTTTTAT